CGTACGGTTCCGTATAGTGACATTGAAGCTGTCGACTATTTCACAACTACGCCAAAAAAACCCAACTCTGCCCTACGTAAAGTCGCGAGAGTTCGATTAACCTCCAAGTTTGAGGTAACGGCTTACATACCAGGTATTGGCCATAATTTGCAGGAACATTCGGTGGTCCCCGTGAGAGGCGGAAGGGTCAAAGACCTGCCTGGTGTTAGGTATCACATTGTTAGAGGAACCTTAGATGCTGTAGGGGTGAAGGATCGTAAAAAGGGGCGTTCTAGTGCGTTGCAGAACATTGTCACAACTTGTATCACTGCGATGATTCCGTATCAGTTGTTCTGATATGTTAAATGTGTAGCTGACCCAGCATTGCAAGGGGACTGAAGCCTGCTACTACAGAGATTGATAGAAATTGATAACTACCTATCTATTTGTGTGAAACAACTTGGTGTCTAAGGTGTTCTATCCCAGTAAGTTGAGTTTTACCTGGACTCCCACCTGGTAAATCTTGGGACGTCTCTTCCTCCTGGAACAGGTTTAGATTACGACTATGGAGATTTAGTGAAGGCTTTATGCACATCTACTGGTTGGATTGATAAACCTACGGACATTGCTAGTAAGATAACTAAATTGCAAGATTTTCTCCTCTTATACCTACACTTCGACTTCTTCATCCGTGGAGTGGGAGAAAACGGATACCCAATACGCAATGGGTAAATATGATTTGCACCCCAGAGAAGAAATTGTTCGAAATCATTTGAATAGTTTCTATTCAATCATGTGGAAAGCTGTATTCGATCAAAGTCGCATGTGCAGTTTGGAGGGAGATCCCCGACTAACTGGCGGATCCACCCTACAATATGGAGTGAAAAAGCCAAAATAGTAGCCTAAGATATATCGAAATAAAAGAATTGATTGAAATCTGACGTATTCATATTTGTAAACTCATGTTACATCGGAGCAGTGTAGTGAACAGAAATAAAAATATCGAATCAGATCCAATTTATCGTAATCGATTAGTAAATATGCTAGTTGATCGTATCCTAAAAAATGGCAAAAAATCACTAGCTTATCAGATTTTTTATCAGGCTATGAAGCGGATTAGGAAAAAGACAAATAGGAACCCACTGTCTGTTTTGCGACAGGCAGTGCGCGGGGTAACTCCCGACGTAGTGACAGAAACCAAACGTGTAGGTGGATCAACTTATCGAGTTCCCGTTGAAGTAGCACCGGCAGAGGGAAAAGCTTCGGCTATCCGGTGGTCATTAATCGCGTGTCGAAAACGCTCAGGTCGAAGTATGGCTTTAAGATCGAGTGATGAATCGATGGATGCAGCCAGAAATTCTGGTAGTGCCATACGGAAGAGAGAGGAGACTCATAAAGTTGCGGAAGCCAACAAGGCTTTTGCCCATTTCCGTTAGTTTTAGATTCGTTCCAATCCACAATATTTTCGTTGCGGATTGGAACCGGGGCACAAACTATCTGGCAATCAAAAAAGACTACGAAGAAATTGTTGAGTCAGCGGTGAACGGCGAATAGGGAGCGTCTAAGCCACAAGTGGGGATTGGCAACTACTAACTACTTCTCCTCCCCTTCCCTTCAGGTTGTTAATTATTAGACTCACTCCTCCTAATAGGATAGCGGGGGGGGGGGGGGGGCAATGCAGAATTGCGGAGTGCATCGCAGAAAGGCTTGACGTATGACCAGTTTTTCAGAGACTGAATTTGAGTGGGACGCGCATCGCATGGAGTAAAAATTGTTTGAGATATCGAGAAGAAGCCCCCATATCCGATAATTCTGGAGACTCAATGAATTTTGGTTGACACAGGTAGATTTTTGTGATATATTATAAATTAACAAGCTTACTAGCCTGGGGAATCACTAATTATTCCTTGAAAACTAAAAATTACCATGACCGCAACTTTAGAACGACGCGAAAGCGCAAGCCTATGGGGTCGCTTCTGCGACTGGATTACCAGCACCGAAAACCGTCTTTACATCGGATGGTTCGGTGTCTTGATGATTCCCACCTTGCTAACCGCAACCTCTGTATTCATCATTGCTTTTGTCGCAGCTCCTCCTGTAGATATTGATGGTATTCGCGAACCCGTCTCTGGTTCTTTGTTATACGGTAACAACATTATCTCTGGTGCTATCATCCCTACTTCTGCAGCTATTGGGTTACATTTCTACCCAATCTGGGAAGCAGCTTCCGTCGATGAATGGCTTTATAATGGTGGTCCCTACGAACTTATCGTTCTTCACTTCCTACTTGGTGTAGCTTGCTACATGGGTCGCGAATGGGAACTAAGCTTCCGTCTAGGTATGCGTCCTTGGATCGCTGTTGCATACTCGGCTCCTGTCGCAGCTGCTGCCGCCGTCTTCTTGATCTACCCAATTGGTCAAGGAAGTTTCTCCGACGGTATGCCTCTAGGCATTTCTGGTACTTTCAACTTCATGATCGTCTTCCAGGCTGAGCACAATATCCTTATGCATCCCTTCCACATGTTGGGTGTAGCTGGCGTATTCGGCGGCTCTCTATTCAGTGCTATGCATGGTTCTTTGGTAACTTCTAGTTTGATCAGAGAAACAACTGAGAATGAGTCTGCCAATGCAGGTTACAAGTTCGGCCAAGAAGAAGAAACTTACAACATCGTAGCTGCTCACGGCTATTTCGGTCGTTTGATCTTCCAATATGCTAGCTTCAATAATTCTCGTTCTCTGCACTTCTTTTTAGCTGCTTGGCCCGTAGTAGGTATTTGGTTCACTGCTTTAGGCATTAGCACTATGGCATTTAACTTGAATGGTTTTAACTTCAACCAATCCGTGGTTGACAGCCAAGGTCGTGTTATAAACACCTGGGCTGATATCATAAACCGTGCTAACCTAGGTATGGAAGTCATGCATGAACGTAATGCTCATAACTTCCCCCTAGACTTGGCTTCTGTTGAAGCTCCCTCTATAAACGGATAACATCCGTCTGGTTATGCAGCACAACTGGATGTCAAATCTCTCAACCTCAGAAGAGGGGGAGATTTGGTGTCCAATGAGATAGAGGTTCGTGCGGTAGAACGAATGGAAAGAGTGATAACAGCTTGTCACAATTTCGTGATTACCAGTTTCCAACCTTGAATTCTGAAAACTATTTGGAATATCCTTTTGCAATTTAATAGATTAAAAAGTTTCCTATTCTGATTTGCGGAATGCTTTTAATCTCTCACCCCCATCTTTTGGATAAAAGGGGGAATGTATCCCCCATTTCAAAGATTTTCTATTGTCTTGCTATAGACATACAGCTGATATGTATGTGTATCAACCGACAGACCTATCTAGCTTGCTTGCCTAACGGGTAGATCTCGTTCACGTCCGGGAGGACAGGACGGAGTCAACTAAATCAACAGAGGGGGCGGACGTAGCCAAGTGGATCAAGGCAATGGATTGTGGATCCATCACGCGCGGGTTCAATCCCCGTCGTTCGCCCATCCAATTGGGTAATTTGATCCCACCGCTCTGCTTGGAACAGAGAAGAACTTATAAGGTGGATGGGACATGTGTGGGTCTCCTTAGCGGTAATAATTTATAATTCCCGATCTAATTCCAGTTTTGGATACGACTATTCACAGAAATCACTAGACTCGTTTGAAATATGTATTCCATCTTGAAATTTTCAAGATTTTCGATATAATAAAAGTGGGAAATAGATAGTATCTACCGCATAGAATTAATATGAAAAAAGAAAGTAAGGTAAAAGAGGTGGCAAGAAAAAAAATAGGAAGTCCAAATTTCTCATCTAAAATTTCGGAGTTAATAGAAGTCAGTCCATTGGATCACTTCTTCGAATCATTGAAAAACCAACATCTCAGAGAATTTTTAATTAGTCCATTTTCCAATTATGAACCTTTTATCAGATTATCTGACTTGAGATTTCTAAGTTCATTATTTTTACGCAATCTGCGTGATTCACTAAAAAGAGATAGCGGCGTTACTCTGGAGATGCTGATGTTGCTAACAATACCAATTTCTATGCATTGCTTGAGTGACAGAAGGTCGATCGGAAGAAGTTTTGTGCTAACGGAAGTCACTAATGGGGGTGACGGAGTAAGAAAAAAACAAGCGAAAAACCTTGGTGATTTTTCCCGCGACTGCTTTCTCCGATTCGAACGATCTTTATCTGTTGAAAAGAATGGAAAGAGGGGGATACCTGCTTCCCAGTGCTTAGGTTTGAACGGAGATATTTCCGCAGGTTCAACGAAAAAAAAGAAGCAAGTTCGCTATAATGCGGTGATTCCTCCGGTTTCCGGTAGATGGAAGGCATGCGTAGCGAGGGGTTCACTCCTTGGCAGAGATATATCCAAGGATGATCACGAAAGGATTCAAGTATTTTGTAGGGGTAGGCATTTACAAAATTCAAGTAGGTTTTTCAAATTCTATAACGATCTGGTTGTTTCTAAAAACAACCAAATTGATTTTGATTCGTTATTCTTTTGGGAAAATCGTAACAAGCGAGATTCAGGTCGGTTACAAGCAACACAATTGAGAAACGACTCATTAGGTCCCGTAGTATTAAACTCCTATGACAAGGCATCACTTGAATCCGGAAATTCAACAGATCAACAGGGGGATGGGTCGGGATTTTACCCTGAGCGAGAAGCCTTTTCCAACTTGTCTTCATTTACGTATTGTGAAAAAACGACGTCGTTTCGTGGCTGTATATCCGGATTAGGTTGTGGCAAAAGTGGGGAAGATTTTTCCATTCTACACACTTATTCACAAATGAGAAATGAATTAATAAATCGATTCACCAAATTTATCTCGATAATCGAGAAATCAAATCTGATTTCTATTGGGGCAATAGTTACTGACGTCAGTAATAGCATCAAATCTGGGAAAGGATTTCCATTGAAAATGAAGGGCGACATGCCGCTTACTCAAATATCTGGCAAAAAACTTGGGCTAGCGAGTGGCAGACACCTCAACCTCAATGAGATTCTTCCAAACTATTTTCAAATATCTTTAGGTATACTTAGAAGAAGTAGTAATCGAAGTGAAAATATTACTTTTTCAAACAAATTGAAAGAAGATAACATACATTTACTATATTCTTTAATTAGATTGTATGGACGAAGTAGAATCATACCTCTCTACTCAACGTACATATCTCTTTTCTATGACTATTTCTGCGCATTATCTGGTGAATATTTCCTACAAATCAAATATCGGTTGGATGGCTGGGCGGGGATCGGGGAGTACACCGGTGTAGCAAGAATTGCAACTGAAAAAATAGTATTGAAATGGAAAGATAATGTAGGGCGCCTGTTGAACGAATATATTACCTTTCAAATTGATGAGTATAGAAATGTTCAGTCAAATGTGCATAGATGGCTCGATACGACCGAGGAGTTGTCCTCTTTCCCCGCCGGGGAAGTTTCAAAGTATGACTTGGAGGAATCAATTTGCCGTGTATCAATAATAAGAAACGAATTACTAGGTAATATTGGTGTCAATCTCGGTAGTAACAATCAACAGAACGAAAAATATTTTCATCGATTTTTGAATGTTTTATTTATTTATAAAATGATTGTTGCTGAGGTTACTCGCCAGAAAGTTTTGATAGATACCATTGATTATTGCATCGAAAAATTGAACGATATAGATCTCGAAAAATTAAACAAGATAGATCTCATGAAGCTTGATTTTTTATCAAGTTTATTCGATGGTTACATTGATGAACAGATACTTTTCATCAAAACAATTCTTGAGAGAAAAAAGAGTTTATTCATTGCATCCAAACTGTTAATGGGTGAAAAATCGGTAGGCTCTTCGACCGAGCTGGAACCTGCAGTGACTCCCACTTCTATTGTGTTGCCCCGCGTCGAATCTATTCGGGCAGAATTTTCAAGCGATGATTTTTCCATTATGGCGAGGCAATTTTGGAATCTGTTTCTGCATGATTTAAACCGTGGGGGAGGTTCAACTAGAGATATTGGTGATAATATCTCGAGATACATCTCCGATCAGGTTAATAAACTAAACCTTCTAGACGATTCATCTATACGGAACTGTGCCGGAAGCAACTTTATTCCGAAAATCAAAAGGAATTTTTTTATTGGGAGATGCAACAGTAGTTATCCCAACGTCTTAGAAAACTTCTATGTGGGCTCCGAAGATGAAACCATATCATCTGATATCGTCTCATTTATTTATCCCCAACTGTCGGATTCGTTGTCATCCAATTTATCGAAACAAACAGCGGGGGGGGTTGCTAGTCACGTACCCACACCGATTCAATTGATTTTCTCTAATCTGGATGAATCCACAGCATTAGTAACTCATTCAGATGGACTTTCCAATTCTATTTCGGATCTGAAGAGGTTACTGGCGAGTTTGAACTTATCTCCTCGTGAAATGATAGAATCATTTATATACTCGTGCAGTAGCGATGGAGTTTCTTTGGAGAAAACGTCGATAAACTCCGATTCATCGTCGGATCGGCAACCCCAACCTCGTCTCAAGAATTTGGTATTGGATCGAGTCTATCAGAAGAATTTGTCTATTAAGTATTTCTGGGAACCGGAAGAATTGGAAACATCTCACTGGTCGCTAAGACTCCCATTATGCAACGATGGAACATCGAGATCTCCAGCAGAATCGATTGGAAAGGAGGTTGCGCACGAAGATAGGGACTTCGCGGATCAATCTATCCGGAGGGGGGCTATTCGTCCATCCCACTTTATCAATTTCAATGAATTATTCAAAGATTTGAACAGATATAAAATCTCTTGGATCTTTTGGAAAGACAATATCGGCGAAAAATGGAGCTTATTTAGAGATTACATACCTTGGCTTTTTACCCCCACCTGGTGGAGATACCTCTACGATCTGATTAGAGAGACATATCCAGAAATAAAACTTAAAATAAGTTATGACTCAAATCATAATTTTACTAGGATTTATAAAGTAATTGCTGAAGATGTGGTAGATGGTGCGAAAGCCTATTTATCCCAGAGACTGCAAAGCCTAGGGTTGAAATTCGACAACGATTTCATCAATGCTACAGTATCCGAGATAGGTCTTCTTATTTTCGAAGAAATTCCTGATGAAGCGGAGATTTTACATTCGGGAGGATGGTCAGTATCTCAATTTTCCAATAGGTCGATCTTATATTACTTCATTCTTTCAGTATTAATTGTTCTTGCATTATTCAAACACCCTTTGTCTGCCGTTTCGGGTTCCAATTCCTTTCATTCATGGAAACGTTTCAATACTATTGAATATTTGACAGACCCGACGCGTGGATCCTATTTGAAAGAGGTAATGCATTCCCCTTCGACAAGCAAAATGTCAACGAGAGATCTACTAATCTATTCCGTGAATAGATTCTTGAATTATATAAATAATATAATCTTTTTCTTCTTTGTGAAAGATGAACTCGATTCATGGATATTTCGTAAAGAAAGCCCCGATATCCTAGATAGTAAGAAAGAACTACTGACTCAACATCTAGTAACGAATAAAATTCTTTATAGGTATGTGTCGAAATTGAATTCCAATTATGATTTGTTGAGCAACGAGATTTCTCATGAACCTTATCCACAAGAAAGATCTAATGTTTTGGCATACTTACGTCAATTCTGGCAAAATGATCTATTGAGTCACAAGATCCGTAAGTTGGATCCTGCGGAGAAGTGGGCTTTTTCCGCCCTCGAGAGAAATATTCTATTTTCAGTAACAACGAGACGAAGAGACAGTCTATTAAATATGCCATGTCGTGACATACCTATCTCACTCCAATCGGGATTATTACCATCTAAAGGAATTTTGCTAGTAGGACCCATAGAAACTGGCCGATCTTCCATTATTAGAGATGTAGCATTTGATTCCTACTTTCCAGTGGTGAAACTACCAATGAAAAAGCTGATATACAACCGATCCTTCTTTAATAATGCACGCGGAAATTTCATTTCAAAAGAAAGCGTACACCGATTAAATTTCGTTTTTGAACTGGCGAAAGAGATGTCTCCCTGTACACTATGGATTCAAGATATTCATGAATTGAATATCCATCGTTCGTATCATAAGTTAGAAGCTGATCCCAAATTCTTACTTTGCCAAATATTGAGAAGTATTGGTGACAGGCGCAGCAATTCCAACATCCGCGAGAATGTTGTTATCGCTACGACTCACGTACCTGCGAGGGTAGATCCAGCTCCAGTAGCTCCGAACCGGTTAAACAAATTGATAAATTTTCGAAAATCCAACGGGTATCAACGTCAGAAAGAATTATCGATTCTATTACGTATCAAAGGTTGCGAAATGGAGGCTAATCCGCCCCTTCCTCTTTTTGAAGGTACTGGGTCTGGAACTACGGGTTATAGCAAACGAGATTTACTCTTTCTTGCCAATGAGGCGTTATTGATAGGTATTTCCAAAAGAAGTAAGATTATATGTAGCGACGCAATTGAATTAGCTTTACATAGACAACATTCGACTGCTAGTGATATGGGCAGTGGGATAGAATCCGGTTCTGAATGGGAAATCTTTTCTCAAAAGATAGCGGAAGCTACCTCAAAGAATAGTTTGCTAAATACTTATCTCACGAATACATATTTTGGTCGTAACGCGTTAAAAATGCGATTTTATTATTTGTCTAACTGGTATGTGGAACCCTCCGAGTCAACATTTAATGAATTCACTCTATTTTTGCATATCCTAGGGATACTAGCTGGATTAGTAGCTCGCGATTCGCTCCAAATGGATATGAGAAAGAGAGAAAATTTCATCGTTATTGACAAACTCGTAGAGAATGACTTGAACCTAGCTTGCGGTGTACTGGAAAACCTCTCGACTAATTTCTCACGATCAGAAATTTGTAGAGACGGAAGTCGACGCAGTAATAGTCTTTCCTTTTCCATTCCTATCGATAAACCCAAGTATTGTTCAGGTGTAACCTCTACAAGTCGTTCTTCTAAATTTATGAGAAAGGGGGGATTTAGCAGTCTAACCGACTTCGAACTGCAACAGTCACCCGAACTAATAAACTCAAGTCCGACGGAAGTGTCGCGCGAGATCACTTGGTCCCATAAGGCTTGGCGTCTCCGTTTCCTACGAAGCGGGGCTTATGAATTGATGGGGGTATCATCCGAACCCAATCATTTGTATAATTTAATTTTACTTTACCAAAATCGGAATTATATACCTCAACAAGATTTCGAATTCAATAAGATTAAGGGTGACAAAAGTAAATGGTGTGAGAAAAGCGAATATCTATTTAGTTTTGAAAAATCTGCAACTAATGTGACAGATAATTTGATTAAAAGATTGGAAAACCGGTTGGATAATATGTTGCTACGCGAGCAATTTCTCGAATTGGGACTATCCGGCGACTCATCTAATGAATACGAAACACACTGTAATCAATTAAATGAAACGACTCGACTCTTCGGGGGGCGCTTCATCTGGGATCCCATGCTTCTGTTCCAGTCAGATCCTAACGTTCCTTCCTCGCGTCGCAGCTTGTTGCCGACGAAAAAACTGGCGCGGAGGCTTTACACCATTTACGGTATGAGAAGGCAGCACCTTAATAAAATGTCAAATAAAAAAATTAAACATTTCTTCCTCTACAGCGAAGATAATCCGAAATTGAAACCTGACTCATCTATTAAGCGGTGGAATAATCCCCCTTTGGATAAAGAGGAGCGAGATTCCGAATACGTCAAAGAAACTTCCTCTATGGATATACATCTGCAATATCCGCAGACATTTAGTCCCGCTCGCTTTGATTCCTACGTGGTAGCAGAAGATTTTCCAGAGCGATTTATTCGGTTTAGGCTTCTGGTTCATAGAAACAGATGGATGAGGCGAAACCGCTGCCCATTTCAGGATTTTCTTATTTATAATATGTTGCTTGAAATTTATAAATATCTATTCAATCCGTTCCGGTTTGGTAGGGCGTCACTGGATCGAACGACGAAACAATCTGTTCCGTGAAAGTTCATGGAACAAATCTTAGATACCCCTCATTCTGTCTAGATCTCTAGCAATATAACTAGAAGCCAAATCAGTAAAAGGAACATCTAGATTGTCCTTTTACTGATTTAAATAATTTTGTTGTAGCATATCAAGTAGTTAAGGAACTGAAGGCCATTTCCTATATGAGTCTTTCTGCTTAGAAAGAAGATTGAGAAGGAGCAATAGCTCCACAGGGATTTTGCAAAACAGCTTCTTAACATCACGCTTGGAATAGATCCTTTATAAAATTGTGGATTTACTCCTTCCCCCAGATGACTTATTGATTCGCTTATTACAATCATTCAATACACCGGGATTTAAGGGGGGGACCCTCAAAAGCGACCTCTTACCTCTTAATAGGCAAGGTCCTCGCCTTGGGGGTATTCGATTCGAGAGGGGAGGGTAAGAACGCATAAATCTTTTTTTACTCTTATTCAATTTTCAGAGCTGGAAATAAGCACGATAATGAATCATTCACTGGTTGGTGGATCATGGTCCGACGCAATTTGATTTGGCATATGTGGGAAACACAACTACCCAATTATTAGGAATTATTTACGTGGATTCGAACGAATCTCCTCGGGTAGGATTCGAACCTACGACCAATCGGTTAACAGCCGACCGCTCTGCCGCTGAGCTACCGAGGAAAGTGGTAGGGGATTCAGTATCATACACACTCAGAGACCTTTGTTATTTCGTTCCTTGAATCGCTTCTAAATCTGTGAGACGTCAAACTTTCCCCGACATTTTGTGAAGTAGACTTCGCATACACTCTAACCTCCATTATAGGAGGAGGTGGCGGCGACGGCAATCCCATTTGGGTACCCAAATCGTGGGAGGGGGGGGGGGCAACCGGTCGAGGTCAAGATAAACCCCACACGCCCCCCCCCCACGATCTGTTCTGTATAGGTCGGTCACCAATTAATACTTCCTATTTCCCCCCCTCCAGGAAGCGTAGTAGAATAGCCGCAGGATTATCCTACCTCACAGAAATAAGTAATATCTTTGAGGAATAGGAGGAGCAAAAATAGGAGATATGGAGATGGGGAAGATGAACAATAGTCGGGAGAAATGAACACGAATTGGAGCTTCGTGAAATGAAAGTAGCAGTTTACGGCAAGGGCGGAATTGGGAAATCAACAACTAGCTGCAACATATCGACAGCCTTAGCTAGACGGGGAAAACGGATACCACAAATTGGTTGTGATCCCAAACATGATAGTACGTTCACTCTTACGGGATTTTCAATACCTACAATTATAGATACTTTACAATCAAAAGATTATCATTACGAAGACGTGTGGCCAGAAGATGTAATTTGCAAGGGTTATGGTGGAGTAGACCGCGTCGAAGCTGGCGGACCCCCTGCGGGGGCAGGCTGTGGGGGATACGTCGTAGGAGAAACAGTCAAGCTATTGAAAGAATCAAATGCCTTTTATGAATACGATATTATCTCATTCGACGTTCTGGGAGATGTAGTTTGCGGGGGCTTTGCTGCACCGCTGAATTACGCGGATTACTGTATCATTATAACTGATAATGGATTTGATGCTCCTTTCGCAGCGAATTGCATTGCTGCATCGGTCAGGGAAAAGGCACATACCCACCCTTTGCGGTTAGCCGGTTTAGTGGGAAATCGAACATCTGAAAGAGACTTAACTGATAAATATGTTGAAGCCTGCCCTATGCCCGTATTGGAGGTATTGCCTCTAGTCGAAGATATTCGTATTTCGAGGGTAAAGGGAAAAACTTCATTTGAAATGGCTGAACGCCAACCAAATCTAAATTTTGTTTGTGACTTCTATCCAAATATAGCAGATTAGACTTTATCTAAGCCAGAGGGGGTCGTACCACGAGAAATTCCAGATAGGGAATTATTTAGCTTACTTTCCGATTTCTATTTAAATCCCAATTTGGAGAAGGAAGAAAGAAGTCGAGGTGACCAACGAAATGTCCCACTTGATTTTACAATTATTTAATACCAAATAGGCTGCGTCTCCGCGTATACATATATAATTATACCTTTCCAAGGAAACACTTTCATGAAAAATTTTGAAATTCCCACTTTTGAGTGCGAGACTGGTAATTATCACACTTTCTGTCCCATTAGTTGCGTAGCTTGGCTATACCAAAAGATTGAAGATAGTTCTTCCCTAGTAGTAGGTACGAAGACTTGCGGTTACTTCTTGCAGAGTGCTCTCGGAGTCATGATTTTTGCGGAACCTCGTTATGCAATGGCGGAGTCGGAAGAAGGAGACATTTCAGCTCAGTTGAATGATCACAAGGAATTAGAAAGAATTTGCTTACAAATAAGAAGTGATAGAAACCCCAGTGTCATTATTTGGATCGGCACCTGCACCACAGAGATAATAAAAATGGATTCGGAAGGCATAGCGCCCAAATTGGAGAAGCAGCTGGGAATACCGATTGTAGTTGCGCGGGCAAACGGGTTGGATCATGCCTTCACTCAGGGAGAAGACACTGCATCGGCTGCCATGACGCATAGATGTCCGGAATATTATCCTCGTGATACAAACCAACAGGAAGGAGACATGACTAAACATGTTGTGGGTAACGCTGCTACAAATACTAATTTTTTTGAAAAAACGGGTAAATTAAATAGATGCAGCCTAGTACTTTTCGGATCTTTACCTTCAAGTGTAGCTTCTCAACTGAATTTGGAATCGAAACGTCAGTCAGTTACTGTATCGGGTTGGCTACCCTCGCAAAAATATAACGAACTGCCTGCTTTAGGCGAAGGAGTTTACGTCTGTGGGGTAAATCCCTTCCTGAGCCGGACAGCGACGACGTCGATGCGCCGAAGGAAATGCCAGCTGGTCGGGGCGCCTCTTCCCATCGGTCCCGATGGAACACGTGCTTGGATAGAGAAAATTTGCTCAGTGTTTGGTGTAAAATCTGACGGCCTCGAAGAAAGAGAGAGTCAAATACGGAAAACACTTAGTGATTACCTCAAAATAATAGATGGTAAATCAGTTTTTTTCATGGGAGATAATCTATTAGAAATTTCCATAGCAAGATTTTTAATTCGATCCGGAATGGTTGTTTATGAAGTAGGTATTCCGTATATGGATAGGCGATATCAAGCTGCCGAGCTGTTGCTCTTGCAGCATACCTGTGAGAAGATGAAAAAGCCCATGCCTCGAATTGTTGAAAAACCTGACAACTACAGCCAGGTGCAACGTATGCATGAGCTACAGCCGGATTTAGCAATTACCGGAATGGCTCATGCTAATCCTTTGGAGGCTAGAGATATAGATACCAAATGGTCGGTCGAATTTACATTTGCACAAATTCATGGATTTGTCAATGCTAGAGACGCTCCGGAGCTAGTTACTCGTCCATTGCGACGTAGAAGTAATTCTATCTCAGATTGCTGCAGCTTATCAAAACAGATAGTAAATACTTAATCATCGTGAAGTTATAGATATATTCACCCTCAAAAATTTTTAATAAACACAAAAAACTTGTGGATTTCGTTATTTTTTTTGTTGCAACTTCAGCAAAAAAAATAACGAAATCCACAAGTTTTTCATTCAAATTTTAAATTTGAATCTGTAACTAATTTTGAGAAATCATTTGTATTATTTCCCATTCGTATGTATAATATATACGGTATCGACATGGCTTTGTTGAAAGAGTAGACTTTGAGATAGGGAATACCCAGCGACTGATAGATCTAAACGGAGGCAGGAAAGCGCGAAGATGTAAAAACAAGCGGAGCAATAAATCTGTACATCAAAAAGACTACAATGAATACAAATATATCAAATAGTTTGTCACTAATTGGGTTAAAATCGGTAAGTCCTTATATACTTTTTGGCCTATACTATGGCTTTCTCACAACACTACCCGTTGGACCTTCCCAGATCTTATGCATAAGAGCCTTTCTTTTGGGGGGGGAAATCAGTGGTATCGCTTCTTTGAGTGGCTCAATGCTGGCGCAACTAATAACTATTTTGTCAATATATTTTTCACCGGTCTATATCCTGTTGTCAAAGCCACATTTGCTAACCGTTGTGGCAATACCTTACACGGTTATATTTTGTTTAACAATTAATGATTTACCGAATTATCAAATTTTACGTCCCGTCACCTCGTTGCACGATTCACGGTTAATTAGTTTATTTTTCAACAGTTTTTTATTTCAAATTTTGAATCCCGTTTTATTACCAAATCCTGTGTTGGCGAGATTAATCCACCTCTTTTTCTTTCGTTATAGCAACAATTTATTCTTCGTATTAACTAGCTTTTTAGGCTGGTTAACTGGTCACGTGGCGTTCAGCTACTTATCCAAACTTCTTTTGATTCGTGTAAAAGAAGATTCACCAATAATATATCTATTGGTAAAACGTGCTATCTATACAACTTTTAGTATTGTTTTTGTAACAAATGCCTTAATTTATCTGGGCAGAGCTCCAGTTTCTTTTTGGACCGTAAAGTTCTTGAATGAAACCCACGATAAGGAATTGTCTTATTGGGAAATTGCTGAATATCCGGAATTTTTGTGGTGGTTCTTCAAGCCGTGGCCTACCTCTTTTTTTGACCCCTCGAGAGAAAATCGGGGTAATCGATTCATCAAAAATAGCCGATTCGATATCAGCAACAATAACAGCTTCTACAGGGAAAAGACATCTACGTATTTTTTCAAGAAGTGTTTAAGTGATGGAAAACGTAGGTTATGCGTTGCAGCGTTGCCCAGTTTGTCAATTTTTGAAAAATGATTGGGGAAATCTCTACCGAGACCCCATAAATTTGTGGGAACCCACCTTTCATATCGAGGCTGGATTTTACAAAAATTGGTGAAAAACAAAATATTTCAAGAAAAATTACTAGATCAAGTCAAAGTTTCGGATACTGAGTCTTCATTCTCGAAAGCGATGGGAAGAAGAAGTCGATTGATTGGTGGTGGTGGGGAACGAATACCCCACGTCTACGACCCCCTCATAAATAATTTACGTGTGTGGATTCCGGTGCCACAAACATTTCTAACAGGAGATGAGTTAGGTTTGACCAGCTGGGATTGGAATGAGTTAGAGACAAGGAAAAAAATTAAAAAGGGGAAAGGGGGCGCTATAACTAGAAAGAATTCTATCGAAGATTTGATTTCCGCGAAGAATCGGAAATTGAAACGAAGAAACAGAAATCCTCTACCATGGGAAACTTCGCCTGCGAGAGCTAGACTTATGTTCCAGTTTATGTTTAAAAATCGGGGGGTTTTGTATGACGACGACGTACAAAAAATTCTCAGGAAGATAAAATCTCCTTCTGAGCCCGTTATCACTTGGGAAGAGATAATGAACCTAGATCCCGAGGATCGATCACTATTTATGACTTATATAAGACAAGAAGAAAATTACAAATTTGATCAAATTTTTTTATCAAATAGATTTGTGGTAAGTGGTCGGAAACGCCCCCCAAATCCAAGTAACGGAGCACGCACACTCCACAAAATTGAGGATCTGGGTATAAATCTAACTCGTAACAACGAGCTATATTTCGACACCGAGTTTGATTTTCCGGGAGCAGACGGCGATATTCGACACAGAAAATTACGGAATGTCGGCTTCACTTTCGCGAAGGGAAAACCCAGATCAACAAAATTAGTGAAACGATATGCTAGAATATCTGATTTCCGCCGAAAATTTTTGAAAGGTTCCATGCGGTCCAGAAGACGAAAAACATTGCTACGGAAAACACTTCAAGAAAAAGTGCGTTCAGCTTTTTTTCTCAGATTGGTAGAAATACCAATTCAATTTCAACTACCTATTAAGCAATTAATGGGTTCGAAAAACGAAAAATCGCTTACTGGCTTGAAAAATATTGTGGATTACCAAATTGGGCAACGGTTAAATTCCCCCCCATTGGCAGAAAAAGCTTTAAGTCAGTCGAAACTTGCTCGTTCAGCTGTAGCAGCTAGATCAGACATAGGTCCCATTCATAACGGAAGGGGTTACATGCTAGTTTTCCAGTCGAGATTTCGCAAGTTTATAAAGTTACCTGTACTTATAGTTTTCAAATCCATTGGCCGTATATTGCTTCGGCAAAATTCCGAATGGAATAAAGATTGGACAAAATGGAAGAGGGAAACTCATATTAATTGTACGTTTGATGGTGAGGAATTTTCCCAGGATCAACTGCCCCCCCGCTGGTTGAGGGAAGGTATACAGATAAAAATCGCGTATCCGTTTCAACTGAAGCCCTGGCACTCCGTTGGGGGAAAGAAACAATTGACTCCTCGTAATAAATATGTGGAAGCTGAATTAATTGAGGGTCAAAAATTTTCAAATAAACGGAGGGTGTTGAAACGAAAAAGAACTAGATTTACTTATCTAACTGCTTTGGGATATCAGACAGATATACCTTTTGGAAGTATCCAGAAACAACCCTCATTCTGGAAGCCTGTGAGAAAAGAACTAATTCGAATTTGCAGAGAAGGATTTTCATTGAGAATCAAGCAAGCCTATCGTTTTTTCGATTCCAAGTTGAATTTGGAAAAAATGTTGAAACCAAGTCTAATTTTACTAAAAAAGTTCGATCTGTTTTTTAAGCCCGAACGAGTCTCAGCTGATTTCGTCTCAACTTATAATACTCGGATAAATAATACTCGGATAAAGCCTGTACTTAATAATGATACAAATGAAGAAATAAATTTTAATTTTGAAAAAAAAAATGGAGGATCTACTAACATTGCTAGGGAGATGCAACCCGTCAGTAATACTTATAAACAAATTTTCAGTCGAAAATCAACTAGTGAAAAATTCGTTGCGGATAATTATGGAAACAGCTTCTCAACTCCATTAGACGGAGGGTTTAACGTAAATCAACCAGATACTGAAACAACTCAAGTTGATGAATTAACTTCAAATTATACATTTAATAATAATAATAATTATAGATTGAAGGATACAGACTTTGCCAATTTTGCAAAATTTGATGAAGAAGAATTCACGGGTTTTGAAGAAATAACCTTGAAGTTACATATAATGATTGCAGAAGCAACCGATAAAGTCACTTCGACAGCATCAGTTTCGTACATAAAAGTTAGCAGAGAGTTCTATTACTACTTCGGCCACCTTGTCGCGTTTCAAACACAACTAGTAGAAGTAATTAATACCATTACTCAAGAAACAGATTTCATTTTTCTCAGAACGAAAAATAGATTCTCACAGTTTGGCAAGACTCAATCGTTATCTCAAGCTTATCTTTATAATAGTATTTGGAACCTAAGCGTGACGGAAAATTTAAACCTGAATTTATTGGCGGCTGGTAGCGGCAGCAATCGTGGGGAAAAAACTAGAAATGACGGACGCTGGAATGGTAATTCAAACCCTTCCCGGTTTGAGCAATCTGCGGATTGTCCGGGAGAGTACTCGGAACTTTCCGTTCAATACGATTCAAACATTTCAAATCCAAGTGAAATAAGCAACTGCACAGATATCTCGTTTAGTAAGATAATTAATAAAACTGCAAAGAAAAAATTTGATGAACAAATTTTGAACTGCGTGGAAGAATGGGGATTCCCGAAGAAATTATGCGACCTAAACACAAATAATTGGAACAAATGGTTAGATTGCCTCTCCAGCTACAACTTGCCACTAACCTCGTGGCGCGACGTAGCACCTCACAGATGGAGACTCGGTTTTGATTGTTTGAACGAACTCAATAATATCGAAGAAAAAATTGCAAATGAGCGGGAATCTCGCATCCTTCGAAATGAATTGCATAATTACTCCATATATGCCAAAAAACCTTTACTTAGGCATCAAATGATAAATCTCAATAAGCTCCGCAAACGTAGATATCTATTACACGGTTTCATCGATTTTGTGCGAAATGGAGATATGCAAAACTTTTCTATCCGACAAGATGCTACCGCACAAAGGTTTCGTCGTGAAAATCGTATCTCGAAAATTATTAAAGTAAGGCGGAGAGTGATGGATGAATTACCTAACTTCCGCATCTCTGATTCAAAAATTAAATTCAACTCCAAATTTGACGTGATGCCATGGCTAGTTACAGATTTTGCGAGAACGAGAAGCTCCTTCAGAAAGAAAACAAGGAGGTCCAGAAATCCTATTTTGAAGGATAATACTACATACGGCATAGTATTAGATATAAGCCGTAGATTTCAAGAAGTAGCCGATGAACTATACGAAATAATGCTAGATGAAAGAGAAGATATCGACTACCTATTCCGGTGGAAATGGAAATCCGAAACGAAATTAGAAAATTTGAGAAGCCTGACAGCTCTTACCAGAATGTTAGGAGATGGTCGCGACCTTGTAACACTTTGTGTGAATACCAATGTAGATTCCGAGTTATTAGACCTTTATTTCAACGCAACGACGAAACTTGGTCTTTTCTACGACCTATCTATTCTTTCAGCTCATCGTTTATCGCTATTACTTGATGACCAAAATTTGGTATACAAAATAATTAATCCCTTATTAAAATTTAGATCTAAGTTGAGAAACAGACTCGGGAGACGCCTATTTGGAAAAATTTGTAGCGATACCTATATTTCAAAATTGTCACTTCTAGCCACGGAATTAAATAAGAGGCGGTCTCGTATTTATAATATTGAAGATCTCTTGCTTGTGCGACGTCGACGGGAGTTACGATTCCTCCGATCTATGCTAATTTTGAGGTCTACAAAATCAAAAGCACATTACCTCGATTTCAATTTTGATTCCATGTTGAAAATTGAACCGCCTCAAAATAACAAAGAATATGAGCTTCCAGGGCTAAAGGAAGTTCAAAGAATTAAGCGATTTCTGTGGCCGAGCCACCGTCTGGAGGAATTAGCTTGCACCGGTAGATTTTGCTTCAACATTATTACTGGGAGCCAATTTGCAATGCTTAAAATTCGAATGTATCCTATTATTCGGAATTAACAAGAACAAAGGAATATGGGGTACAACACAGAGATTTTAACATATGTTTGATTAGTTGGAATTATCCAAACGTAGGTAATTCCAATTAATTATATAATAATATAATGTGAATTGTAGCAGAAGTTCTAACTAACCGTGAATGAGACATAGATGTCCATGCTTACTTGCTACGGTAATATTTCATTTTCGTCCGAGGCGCCACTAATGCAACTGCCGACTAAACAGTTTATAATCGATTTGACGTGGAGCAAGGAATCGTAATTATTATCATTATTACTATGGATAAACATAAATCTATTGACGCGCAGCTAGTTGGTGGGAACAAAGATACTGGGTTCACCGCCCCCCAAATTTACTATTTAACTCATCAGATTTTGAAACTAACTTCCCACCTAGAATCACACTCCAAAGACTACTCCTCCCGAAGAGGTTTGCATAAATTACTTGGTAGACGTAAGCGTCTTTTAATTTATCTATCCGATGAGAATGCTGTTCTATACGCCCAAATTCTGAAAAATTTGGGTATTCGGGGTTTGAAGGGGCGTCAAGGGTTGAGTCGAGGTTTGACACTTCAACATGTCGTAGTTGGCATAACTTCTTTCTTATAGCGAAGCTAAATCCCACGATATCTACTGAAAAGGAAATAATTTACGGGTATGCATTTTGAAGAACTAGATCCAGTTACGGTAAGCATGGGCCCTCACCACCCATCTATGCATGGTGTTCTTCGGCTTGTTGTCGTCTTAGACGGCGAAAATGTTGTTGATTGCGAACCAATCTTGGGATATCTGCATCGAGGAATGGAGAAAATTGCTGAGAACCGAACGACTTTACAATATCTCCCGTACGTAACAAGGTGGGATTATTTAGCCACCATGTTTACCGAAGCAGTGACGGTCAATGCGCCGGAGAAGTTAGCAAATATTCAAATACCCGAAAGAGCTAGCTACATACGCGTAATCATGCTCGAATTAAGCCGAATAGCTTCGCATTTGTTATGGCTTGGGCCGTTCCTGGCAGATATTGGTGCGCAAACTCCATTTTTCCATATATTTAGAGAAAGAGAAATGATTTATGACTTATTTGAGGCTGCTACCGGCATGCGAATGATGCACAATTATTTTCGCATCGGGGGAGTTGCCGCGGATTTACCCTACGGATGGGTAGATAAATGTCTAGACTTCTGCCGTTACTGTCTCCCAAAAATTCATGAATATGAACGATTAATTACAAGGAATCCTACTTCTTTAAAACGAGTAATGGGGGTAGGTTTCACCAGTAGACAAGACGCTATCAGTTGGGGTTTATCCGGACCTGTATTACGGGCTTCGGGAGTTCGGTGGGATCTTCGCAAACTTGACCACTATGAATGTTATGACAACCTAGATTGGCAGATTAAGTGGCAAGAGGAGGGAGATTCCTTAGCTCGTTATTTAGTACGAATTGACGAAATGAAGGAATCAATAAATATCATTAAACAGGCGCTGAAACTTCTTCCGGGAGGTCCATATGAAAATTTGGAGGGTCGACGTCTCGTTCAACAAGAAAAAGAAGCAGACTGGAGTGCCTTTAATTACCAGTTCGTCGGGAAGAAGTCTTCTCCCACCTTTAAGTTACCTAAACAGGAACATTACGTAGGAGTGGAAGCCCCCAAGGGAGAATTGGGAATCTTTCTGGTTGGGGATGGTGGCGTGTTTCCCTGGAGGTGGAAGATTCGTCCACCCGGTTTCATAAATTTGCAAATTCTTCCTCAATTGATAAAAGGAATGAAGCTCGCAGATATCACGACAATATTAGGTAGTATAGACATCATTATGGGAGAGGTTGATCGCTGAAATGGCAACTTATATCGAAATCTATGGAAAACAATTAGTTCAATCATTTCATGATTTGGGGGTTGTAACAAGTTCCTCTGAATCAATTTGGATTCTAATTTCTACCCTCATTTTAGTTGTGGGAGTCACGACGGGAGTATTGGTAATCGTGTGGCTCGAACGAAAGGTGTCTGCAGGGGTACAACAGCGTGTCGGACCGGAATATGCGGGTCCACTGGGAATTATTCAACCTTTGGTAGATGGACTCAAACTTTTACTAAAGGAAGACGTCATTCCATCCAGAGGTGATGCTTGGTTATTTACAGTCGGACCAGCGGTTGTAGTTATACCAGTCCTAATGAGTTACTTGGTAATACCCTTCGGCCAATCTATTATCTTATCTGATCTAGCTATAGGTGCTTTTTCTTGGGTCGCTGTTTCAAGTGTCGTACCTTCGGGCCTTCTTATTGCGGGGTATGCCTCAAATAACAAATACTCTTTCTTAGGCGGCCTCAGGGCTGCCGCCCAATCTATCAGTTACGAAATACCCCTGGCTTTGTGTATATCATCTACATCCCTACGTGCGATTCGCCAAATAAAAGTACTAGATAGAAACTTCTAGCTATTAGTATAAGTAGTATGAAGATATTGCCAACTAATAGAAACCAGATATAAATCAAATAGTTATTTGGGTGAGATCAAACGGCGTCTTTGCAGTTATAGGTTCAAATCCCATACCCCATGTGCGGGCGTAGGCATATATCCGGGCGGTAGATGCCGTCTTACCCCAGGTCTGAGATCTATCTGGACTTGACGCGGGATTAGTCATTCTTCAATTTCCCTTAGGATTAGATAAGAGTGAGCAGTAAGAAACACCAATATGCGCAAGAGGCTTGTGAAGCAGAGAAGATTTCGGTAATAATCCGGGGCAACCTGAGCACCGAGATGTCTGAAGAGTTGAAAATTGAAAATTTCTACCTACTTCTCCTAGTATTTACCCACATGAGATAGACTCAGTTTCGGTAGGGACAGCTGAGTAGTGCATCCAACAAGTTTCAGTCTCGAGTATAGTCCTGTTCGCTGCGATGATAACCACTTGGGACGAAGTAACCCTCACATAAGTTGTGATGATTTTAAAATTAATCATATTAAAAGCTTCTCTTATTTCAGCCTGGAACTTAGTACAACAGGCACATTGCCAAACTAATCGATTTTTCTTTCTTCTCCGGTGGAACTAGAAGTAATTTCACTTCTTCTACTTAGAGGTGATAGAGAGATAGGTCGAACGTTACAAGTTTTACAACAAATTGCATTTTATAAAAAAGATATGAGGGTGAGATAGATTCGGAAGCAACTACTTCGTCATGGCAAACGGAATCTCATTAACTTGAGTTGACTATTTATATCTTAGTCACAGATAATGGCTGTGCACGATTAGTAGCTCCTCATGAAATTAATGAGGAGCCGTATGAAATTCTAACTTCATGTACGGTTCTGAATTAGAGGCGGAGGCTTGCCGCCGACTATCCTTATCTGGCAGCTTGAGTACAGTTGATATAGTGAAAGCACAATCCAAATATGGCTTCATGGGGTGGAATCTATGGCGTCAGCCCGTAGGGTTCGTAGCTTTTTTCATTTCATCATTAGCAGAATGTGAAAGGTTGCCGTTTGATCTGCCAGAAGCGGAAGAGGAGCTAGTCGCAGGTTATCAAACCGAATATTCAGGAATAAAATTTGGTCTATTTTATGTTGGTTCTCACTCAAATTTGTTAGCCTCCTCGCCGTTTGTGACAATTTTATATCTGGGTGGGTGGGATTCCCCAATCCCCCTCCTCGAAAATTTCGGGCGGGATTCTCTATTTTCAGATTCTAACGGTCAGTCCTTCGACGTGTTGGGGTCAGGGGTGGGTATCACCATCACATTAGCGAAATCTCATTTATTTATATTTATCTCTATTTTAACAAGATGGACTTCGCCTAGAGTAAGAGTAGATCAATTACTAGATCTCGGATGGAAATTTCTTCTGCCTATTGCTTCGGGAAATTTGTTGCTGACAGCCTCATTTCAACTTTTACTGGTAGGCTAGCCCCCCCCCTATTTTAATTTCAGTTTAAGTTAAATCTTTTTAATATATTAAAAAAGAATAAAAATAAGCAAATATGCTGTTTGTTTGTTTTTCCGTACATATAAATTTATCTGTACTAAAAATAAGTGGCAGGTTGGATTCATCTATCCCATGTTTTCTACACTAATTGAATTTCGAAGTTATGGGCAACAAGCCGTAGAAGCTGCAAAATATATAGGTCAAGGCTCCGCGGTTACTTTAGATCATTTGAATCGTTCACCCGTAACGGTCCAATATCCATATGAAAAAATTTTACCATCCGAACGATTTCGTGGGCGTATCCATTTTGAATTTGATAAATGTATTGCTTGCGAAGTATGTGTTCGAGTATGTCCGGTCAATCTGCCGGTCGTAGATTGGATATTGATCAAGGACATTAAGAAAAAACGGTTGAGAAGCTATAGCATCGATTTCGGGGTTTGTATATTTTGCGGAAACTGTGTCGAATACTGTCCAACTAATTGCTTGTCAATGACTGAGGAATATGAGCTTTCCAGTTATGACCGTCATGAACTTAATCAAGATCAAACGGCTTTAGGACGTTTACCCCTTTCTATATCTCAAGAGGTTTCAATTCAAGTGCTTTCTATCTCGTTAAATTTTTTATCCGAAAGCCAAAAGGTTTGGGGATAGAAAATTTAACATTTAATTAGTCACCTGTAAATTAATTGAAAAGGTGAATTTATCTACTTGATTTTTTTAATTAAAAAAAAAGAAAGAGAGGGAGCGGGAAATATAAGAAGTAGAAATATCATAAAATATCGAAGTGCCTGTGTCCAATGAATCTATCTAAATTAATTCATGAATTTGTTTTATCACTAGTAGAATTGGGTATTCCACTAGGAAGTTTAGGCGTAATATTATTTCATAACGTGGTTCACTCTGCTTTTTCTTCGGGGTTAGTTTTTACCTGTATATCTTTATTATACTTTGTATCGAATGCTGATTCCGTAGCTGCTGCACAACCACTTGTTTATGTAGGAGCTATAAATGTATTAGTCGTGTCTGCTGTAATGGTTACTGAAAAACCGACGCGATCCGGTTATACTACTTGGGGCGTAGGGCACTTCACCGCTTCAGGAGCTTGCGCAGCGCTTTCCTTGACATTGGTTAGTACAATTTATAACACAAAATGGTTTGATATCAGTTTTGTCGATCAATCAGAGACTCTTCCGGCAGATGCACCCACGATTGACGCTCATCAACTCGGATATAAGTTACTGAGTGAGTTTTTAGTTCCGTTCGAGCTTCTTTCAATACTTCTTCTAGTTGCTTTGGTGGGAGCCATCAATCCAGCGCGTGACGAAGACACAATTACGACGGATAAGAAGTCGTATTTTTCACCATCTAGCAATAATTCTTCGTCTTCTTGATTAAGCCTAACTTTAACAAGAAGAGATAATAAGAGAGAAATGAAAATTTGATTTACCAAATTTTTTGGGGAGAACTTCAATAAATCATGTTTGAACATGGGCTAATCTTAGGTGCCTACCTTTTGTGTGTCGGATTCTTCGGTTTAATTACGAGTAGAAATATGGTTAGGGCACCTACGAGTCTCGAGTCAATCTTTAATGCAGTTAATTTAAATTTTATCACATTTTCAAATTTATTACAAAATCAGCAAGCAGGGGGAGAGATATTTACAACATTCCCGATAGCCATTGCGGCTGCCGAGGCTGCCACTGGATTAGCCACTGCCCTTTCCCTTCAGCGGAATAGGAGATCTACTCGTATCGATCAATTTAATTTGTTAAAATGGTGATTGATAAATAGATGAAGTTATCTCACAATCTAATTGATTTCTTGTTTAGCTAAATTATATCCTCCATCTATTAAATTGTTTGAATAATTTCCTTATATGTCAGAAGTAGGTTATTTCTTTTTCAAGAAAAGGAAAAAATCTTTTGAAGAAAAAATGAGATGCAATTAGATAAATTGAAAAAGAAAAAGAATTACTTCATCTGGTTAGGAAAAATAGGTGGCCACACAAGGGATGGGGGAGAAAAAGTATCATTTCAACTCTTCTAATAAGAAAAAATTTGATAGGAGTAAGTAAACTCAATGGCACATTCAGTGAAAATCTATGACACATGTATTGGTTGTACTCAGTGTGTGAGGGCTTGTCCCACGGATGTGTTGGAAATGATACCCCGGGATGGATGCAAGGCTAATCAGATAGCCTCTGCTCCTAGAACAGAAGATTGCGTAGGTTGCAAAAGATGCGAATCCGCTTGTCCAACAGATTTTTTAAGTGTACGCGTCTACTTAGGGGCTGAAACCACCCGCAGTATGGGTTTAGCCTACTAGTAACAGAACAAAAAAAATTAATATTTAAATTTAAATTAATTTGACTTGTACTCGAAGCTTCAGGATTGTGAAGTCCGAGTACGAGTCGTCGTAATTGGCCCGCGCAGTTTATTTCGTATCAGAAATTATTTTTTATTAATTATTTTTTATTCGTGACGAGTAATGTACCTCGGCTAACAACTATCGTTCTCTTTCCAATTTTTGCCGGTTTTTTGCTTCCAATTTTGCCTCGTGATGGAAACAGAATCATTCGATGGTATACCCTGGGAATCTGCATACTGGAATTCTCGCTGATTACCTATATTTTTCATTGTCATTTCCAATTTGACTTTCAATCTATCCAGTTAATAGAAACAGTTAATTGGATAAACTTCATCAATTTCCACTGGATATTAGGTATCGACGGATTTTCCATGAGTCTTATTTTGCTTACGGGTTTTGTAACTACCTTGGCAACTTCAGCAGCTTGGCCGATCACTCGTAATGCACGGCTATTCTATTTCTCAATGTTAGTTATGTATAGCGGCCAAATTGGGTTGTTTGTTTCCCGCGACATCTTGCTTTTTTTCTTTATGTGGGAACTGGAGCTAATTCCGGTCTATCTACTTCTATGCTTATGGGGCGGGAAGAGACGTTCATACTCGGCCACGAAATTTGTTTCATACACAGCAGGTGGCTCCATCTTTCTTTTGGTAGCAGCTTTAACTACGAGTTTTTATGGAAACCAGGTACCTTCTTTTGATATTCAAAATTTGGTGGGCAAATCATATCCCATCTCGTTGGAATTTGCTATTTACTTAGGTTTCTTAATTGCCTATGCGGTGAAATTGCCAATATTTCCTCTTCATACTTGGTTGCCAGATACTCATGGAGAGGCACATTACAGCACATGCATGTTACTAGCTGGGGTATTACTAAAAATGGGAGGATACGGGCTGATTCGAATCAATTTGGAGTTACTTATTCACGCACATCTCTTTTTTCGATCATGGCTAATATTGTTTGGAGCAATTCAGGTTGTATATGCCTCTCTAGCTTCTATGAGTCAGCATAATCTCAAGAGGAGGATAGCCTACTCATCAATTTCCCATATGGGTTTTGTAGCCATCGGAATTGGCTCCGTCACAGACGCGGGTATTAATGGAGCCACGTTGCAAATGATTTCCCACGGATTAATCGGCGCGGCATTATTTTTCCTTGCGGGTACTTGCTGCGACAGGACGCGTACTCCCTTCCTTGAGGAATTGGGGGGAATAGCAAATTCGATGCCTAAACTATTTACTATGTTTAGTGCATTCTCGTTGGCATCTCTTGCATTACCGGGAATGAGCGGTTTCGTAGCGGAATTTTTGGTATTTCCAGGAGTTGTAACCAGCAAGCAATACTCATTTTCATTTAAAGCACAAATTACAGTGTTGGAGGCAACTGGTACAGTATTGGCTTCCATCTACTTGTTATCCATGTTACGCCAGATGTTTTACGGTTACAAGTTATCGAATGAATCAAATCCTTTTTTAATTGATTTTGGTCCGAGGGAGGTATTCACCCCGACTTGCCTCTTTTTACCAATACTAGGCATTGGCTCATATCCAAATTTAATTTTACCTCTATGGAATGGTGAAGTTATCTCAATATTGTTCTCCTATTCAGCTACGAAGTGAAAGTGGGGAAAAGGCCCGACTTAGCCAAATTAAATTATATTCTTTCAGATAATTTGGTAATAGAAAAACTTATTTTATTTTTGGTCAAACAGCTCGTCAAATTTAGCTACATCAGCGATACCTACGTATGCTCGTCATTTATTACTTATTTATCCTCGTAACCGCTAGCGCAAATTAAAATAAATTGGGATGGAGAAACAGAAACAGACAAGCAGGTAGAAACAGTTACCTACTGTTTATCTACTAGCTGTTTGTGTGTTTTTGTTTCCCTTTTTTGGTTATGTTTCCCCACCAATTCTTATTTTGTCTACTCAATTTAATCGAAAACCTAGTGAATCAAATGTCTCAATCTCTGATTTATCAATTTCCAATTTTGTTTCTACATCAGCCATCCGTAGTTGTGTAATCCAATTCCCAACGAATTGACTCCCAAAAAGCGAATCCAAACTAGAGAAAAACCTATTGATGCTGCCGCAGACGGCCCCTCCCCCATCCCCCTGTTAGTGATTTTAGTATGGAGGTAGGTAGCGTGTATCAACCGAGTTACCGACGCCCAAGTTTCTTTGGGATCCCAGCTCCGGTAAGATCCCCAAGCTTCATTAGCCCACGCTGCTCCAGAAAGTATACCAATAGTTAGCAAAGAGAATCCCAAACTTATGACTTGGTACGTCCATCTATCTAATCGATTAATTAATTGACATTTTTTCGAATTTGGGGCGAGTATGTGGGGAAAATTCCGTACGTCGGTTCTGCTAATAGCATCCAATTTCAATAAGCAACTACACTTGCTACAATTATGTTTCGAGTCGAAGAAAACGCTGTAATTTCTCGTTTCACCATAAGAAATACTTGATGAAAATATTGCCGATAAAGATCCGCATAGCAGAGTTGCATAACTCAGTAGCGTTGTAGTTACATGCGTCATCGACCGATGAGGCTGCAAAGCGGGTACCAATTGCGTGGATTGCTGCATCCCTTCAGGAAGAGCTAAAGTAGCAAAGGCATGAGTCGGCAGAGCACCCGGCGCTGTAGTTGCACCCGACAACCCATTCTGATTTCTGACTTCTAACATTATGTATAATAAAGGAAAGCTCCACGAAGGAAACATTGACGACTCGTACAAATTGCTCAACGGTAAGTGCTTAGTTTGAAACCATCGGATTACTGAAAACTCCGTCGTACAGGGGGAAGCAATTGTCATACCACTCCTGCTAAGTTTCCTTGGCTTATCAAATTCATGAAATAAATTGATCGAATTTAGCGAAGTAGCAGAAAGAAGCATCAAAAACGAAATGTCGAGAAAAGCACGTTCCATATAGATATACATCATAATAAAAGAACACCAGTAAATTAATTAAACTTGCCAACTTGATTTGATCATTTTCAAATCAATTGATATCGAAGTACTTTTCTTTGTTTTTAACGCGAAGTGGGATAAGATTACCGCTTCCACACCTTAGATAGAAATTACTGATTCATTTTTATTGATTTGAAAAGTATATTGAATCGGATATAATTATAATATATCTACATATGTCGCGGAAATATATACATATTTGGCGGGTCATTTTTTTTTATCAATTCAAAATGATTGAGGTAAAAGAGGTAAAACCTGATAAAGTTTAGAATGCCGCTACTCGGATTCGAACCGAGATGCTCTGGCACTGCTTCCTAAGAGCAGCGTGTCTACCTGTTTCACCATAGCGGCTAGAAGAAGTATATGTATATATAAATGTATATCTATATAATTATTTTATACCTGTCTGGGATGATACGTCAACGTCAACTTGCGCGAAATGTAGAAGTATACTAACTCCGGATGTAGTCGAACCGAATGTAGTCGAAGTCGAAGTGGTGAAATCGATAGAAGTTCACTTTGAAGAGGTTGTTACAACAACTGAACTACCAAATTAACAAGTGACTTATGAGGAAGCGGAACTGGTGTTGGCATTAGTATGTAACGTCATATATAGAAAGATATATATATATATATATCTTTCTGTATATATATACATATATAACTATACATATATAACGGGATATGGCGCAGTTTGGTAGCGCGCCATCTTGGGGTGATGGAGGTCGCAGGTTCGAATCCTGCTATTCCGAATGGAGTTGGGGTCACCGGGTCTACAAAAAGAGGCTAATAAGGTTTCATAGGTAAGCAATTGATAAATTGAAATGCATTTAAGTATAGATGGGAGGTGTTTTGTCACCCCAAGCCCTATCTAAGAAACTCTGAAAGAAAAAGAGCGAAAGATGAATATCTCTAACTCTTCTCCTTTCGGAGTCTTCTATTTTGCACTTCGTCCTTGTCAATATTTTGAAGAAGTGTAATTCCCATACTTTGTAGTTTCGGTGAAGTATTCTACACTACAAAATTGAATTTTCTGTTAGCCCCAGTTGTACTAGTACTGGTTGTTGGTGTCATGCTTTCCTATTTTCTTGCCGTTTCAAAATTCTTTATCTAGCCAGCCATTTAGTTTATGTGTAGATAGTATTATACAAAATAAACGTCTCCTACAAATACAAATGGCAGGGGAATGAAATATATTCCCTAATTTTTGGGGGAATCTTTCTCCCCCGAAATATAGTAAAAACTTTTTGAACGACCGGTGAAAGCAGATTGGGCCAAAGAAAAAGCCCTTGACGCTACTTCCGCGGGTCTATTTCTCCATGCGCGATTACGAATTTTCTTCTTCGACCTAGAGGTTCGTTTTTTAGGGACTGCCATATATTTACCACTTCTTCTTGCAACTAGCTCGAAACTATGTTGATACGTATCAATGGAATAGATATAATAAAAAAAAAACTAAATAAAAATGGACGCAGACAAATATAAATAAGAAAACCGCAAAATTCTATGTCATTACATCAATTTTATAAGTATCTATTAACTCGATATAAACTACTAGCTAAGATTTAGCTAGGTCTTTACTGCCGAAATGAATAGAATCAACCACGAATCGAATTGTATTTTCTCTATATCCAAAAGTTCGTCATGTTTTCTTCTTAGAGTGAATCTGCTGTATTACGAGTTTTTTGTTGAAGCAACCATGTAAGATTCTGCCTCTGACAACTGCATCATTCAACCATGGATATCCCAAATCGATGCCAGATCCGTGACGAATGAGTAAAACCCGATTTATTGATACTTCTTCATCGGGCACCAATGCATGTCTAGCTGGGACAAGGTGCTGAGCATCATAAAATCTTCCCTCTTCTACTCGGAGTTGTCTACCGCCGATGTCAACTATTGCATATTTATTCATCCTAATTTTTTCTTTTTATTTACCTTTTCCATTTGCAATACTAGAAACAATGAGGGTGTGATTTGCAAACCTAGACAAAATTGAATTATCTAAGGTAAGTATCTCGGGTATCTTCAAATATTGTCAAGTTATATATTGAATATGAAACTAAAAAAATTGTACAAATAGGATATTTTGTATAGTTTATAGTTAAATATTAATTTAACTACGTGCATATGTTCTATTTCATATTGTTCCCATATTTATACTTTTGACTTCTAATCAAAAGAAGTTGAAAATGATAACAAATTGACTTCGGATTTAATATGCTCGTGGAACTTTCAAGTAAATATGCTTGTCTCATCCCCCTGTGTCCATTGGTAGCTTCTTGCTTGACCGGATCCTCTTCTTTCTTTTTTCCAGAAGCAACACGAAGCTTACGGCGTCCGTGCGCCGCATTCAACACCTTTTCATTAATCGTTGCTATGTTTCTTTCTTTTTCATTTTTTTGCAAACAAGCTGCAACTCACTCCATCCAGCAGTATTTGTGGACTCGGATTCCAAAAAGCGATTTCCATCTAAAAATAGGTTTTCTAATTGATCCTCTTACTCTCGTCATGGCGATACTAGTTACTACCGCGGGTATTTCAGCGACGGTTTACAGCGACAGTTACATGCGTCACGACTAGGGATACGCCAGATTTTATGCCTATCTAAGTTTGTTTACCGCGTCAATGTCGGGGTTAGTTTTTAGTCCCAACCTGATACAGATTTACGTCTTCCGGGAATTAGTTGGAATGCGTCCTTACTTGTTAATAGGTTTTTGGTTTGCAAGATCGAGCGCTGCAAATGCTTGTCAGAAAGCTTTTGTAACCAACCGCGTAGGGGATTTTGGGTTGCTGCTGGGTATATTAGGCATCTACTGGATAACTGGTAGTTTCGAGATTTCTGAATTGTGTAATAGATTTATTGAGTTGGGAAGCAACGGCGTTACCAATCCGATTCTTGTTAATACAATTGCTTTTTCACTTTTTTTAGGTCCGGTTGCCAAGTCTGCTCAATTTCCACTTCATGTATGGTTACCAGATGCCATGGAAGGACCCACGCCCATATCGGCTCTTATTCACGCAGCTACTATGGTGGCTGCCGGAATTTCTCTCGTAGCTCGAATTTTCGACTTTATTTCGACATTACCTGCAACCATGTATGCTATTTCTTGGGTAGGCGGAGTGACAACCTCGCCAGGCGCCATATCGGCTCCCGTACAGAAAGATCTAAAAAAGGGTCTGGCTTATTCTACCATGTCTCAGTTAGGATATATGGTACTAGCTTTGGGTATTGGTTCCTCCCGATCCGCTTTGTTTCATCTCATTACACATGCTTACTCGAAAGCTTCGTCATTTTTAGCTTCTGGTTCAGTTATTCATTCCATGGAAAAAGTGGTCGGATACTCCCCCACTAAAAGTCAAAACATGTATTTCATGGGTGGTTTACGGAAATACATGCCAATTACTGGAATTACTTCTCTTTCAGGTACCCTTTCCCTATGTGGCATACCCCCGTTCTCCTGCTTTTGGTCTAAGGATCAAATTATTGCAGAGAGTTGGATGCGCCCCCCCTATCTTGGGTTGATAACTTCTGCCACAGCAGGACTTACCGCGTTTTATACGTCTCGTATCTACTTCCTCACTTTCGAGGGAAATTTCCGTGCTAATCAAATAAATAACATCGATTTCGACACTTTTTTCCCCTCCGAAATTAGTATTACTTCATGGGGTGGGGCTCAACCAGAATCACTTATGAGGCAAACCTGTGAAAATTTCATATCTAAATCAGATACGGAACAAGACGAAGTTGCAGAAGCAAAAAAATTTGTGACTGCGCATACCCCCAAAGACAACCAATTTTTGGCGGAAAGAATTCAAATTAATTCTGATCGAAATTTGCTATATCCCCAAGAATCAAATTTTCGTATGGTACTGCCTCTTATTATTCTGGCGGTACCCGCTGTATTTGCCGGATTATTGGGAGTTCACCCAACTCAGGGAGGATCTGGCAGGGACTTCCTACTTGACTGGCTTCTATTTCTTCCGTCCGCCTCCGAGGTTAATAAACAATTCGAAAATTTGATTGAGATATTGATAAATTCGATCCCTTCGCTTATTTTGTCTATTATTGGGTTATCCATTTCTTTCAAATTTTATGGACAAGTTGATGAATCTTCCGTAGAAAGAATTGGAAAACTCAGAAATAGAAATTTATCAAATACTTTTCTATCTTTTGTTAGAAGTTGGTCCACAAATCGGAGTTATATAGATTACTACATCTACGCCACGCAAAGTACAATATTAATTAGTAAACTTACTTTGTATTTTGATCAATGGATAATTGATGGATTTACCAACGGAATTGGCACATCAAATCTTTTTGGTGGAGAGATTATACGACACGGAAAAAACGGTAGGATATCTCAATATCTATTTGGATTACTTCTTGGAGCTCTCATGTTGCAGCTAGTTGTTGATTTCCCAATTCCGCCCTTGCCGTAAACTGCTACTTTCGTTTCACGAAGCTCCAATTCGTGTTCATTTCTCCCGACTATTGTTCATCTTCCCCATCTCCATATCTCCTATTTTTGCTCCTCCTATTCCTCAAAGATATTACTTATTTCTGTGAGGTAGGATAATCCTGCGGCTATTCTACTACGCTTCCTGGAGGGGGGGAAATAGGAAGTATTAATTGGTGACCGACCTATACAGAACAGATCGTGGGGGGGGGGCGTGTGGGGTTTATCTTGACCTCGACCGGTTGCCCCCCCCCCCTCCCACGATTTGGGTACCCAAATGGGATTGCCGTCGCCGCCACCTCCTCCTATAATGGAGGTTAGAGTGTATGCGAAGTCTACTTCACAAAATGTCGGGGAAAGTTTGACGTCTCACAGATTTAGAAGCGATTCAAGGAACGAAATAACAAAGGTCTCTGAGTGTGTATGATACTGAATCCCCTACCACTTTCCTCGGTAGCTCAGCGGCAGAGCGGTCGGCTGTTAACCGATTGGTCGTAGGTTCGAATCCTACCCGAGGAGATTCGTTCGAATCCACGTAAATAATTCCTAATAATTGGGTAGTTGTGTTTCCCACATATGCCAAATCAAATTGCGTCGGACCATGATCCACCAACCAGTGAATGATTCATTATCGTGCTTATTTCCAGCTCTGAAAATTGAATAAGAGTAAAAAAAGATTTATGCGTTCTTACCCTCCCCTCTCGAATCGAATACCCCCAAGGCGAGGACCTTGCCTATTAAGAGGTAAGAGGTCGCTTTTGAGGGTCCCCCCCTTAAATCCCGGTGTATTGAATGATTGTAATAAGCGAATCAATAAGTCATCTGGGGGAAGGAGTAAATCCACAATTTTATAAAGGATCTATTCCAAGCGTGATGTTAAGAAGCTGTTTTGCAAAATCCCTGTGGAGCTATTGCTCCTTCTCAATCTTCTTTCTAAGCAGAAAGACTCATATAGGAAATGGCCTTCAGTTCCTTAACTACTTGATATGCTACAACAAAATTATTTAAATCAGTAAAAGGACAATCTAGATGTTCCTTTTACTGATTTGGCTTCTAGTTATATTGCTAGAGATCTAGACAGAATGAGGGGTATCTAAGATTTGTTCCATGAACTTTCACGGAACAGATTGTTTCGTCGTTCGATCCAGTGACGCCCTACCAAACCGGAACGGATTGAATAGATATTTATAAATTTCAAGCAACATATTATAAATAAGAAAATCCTGAAATGGGCAGCGGTTTCGCCTCATCCATCTGTTTCTATGAACCAGAAGCCTAAACCGAATAAATCGCTCTGGAAAATCTTCTGCTACCACGTAGGAATCAAAGCGAGCGGGACTAAATGTCTGCGGATATTGCAGATGTATATCCATAGAGGAAGTTTCTTTGACGTATTCGGAATCTCGCTCCTCTTTATCCAAAGGGGGATTATTCCACCGCTTAATAGATGAGTCAGGTTTCAATTTCGGATTATCTTCGCTGTAGAGGAAGAAATGTTTAATTTTTTTATTTGACATTTTATTAAGGTGCTGCCTTCTCATACCGTAAATGGTGTAAAGCCTCCGCGCCAGTTTTTTCGTCGGCAACAAGCTGCGACGCGAGGAAGGAACGTTAGGATCTGACTGGAACAGAAGCATGGGATCCCAGATGAAGCGCCCCCCGAAGAGTCGAGTCGTTTCATTTAATTGATTACAGTGTGTTTCGTATTCATTAGATGAGTCGCCGGATAGTCCCAATTCGAGAAATTGCTCGCGTAGCAACATATTATCCAACCGGTTTTCCAATCTTTTAATCAAATTATCTGTCACATTAGTTGCAGATTTTTCAAAACTAAATAGATATTCGCTTTTCTCACACCATTTACTTTTGTCACCCTTAATCTTATTGAATTCGAAATCTTGTTGAGGTATATAATTCCGATTTTGGTAAAGTAAAATTAAATTATACAAATGATTGGGTTCGGATGATACCCCCATCAATTCATAAGCCCCGCTTCGTAGGAAACGGAGACGCCAAGCCTTATGGGACCAAGTGATCTCGCGCGACACTTCCGTCGGACTTGAGTTTATTAGTTCGGGTGACTGTTGCAGTTCGAAGTCGGTTAGACTGCTAAATCCCCCCTTTCTCATAAATTTAGAAGAACGACTTGTAGAGGTTACACCTGAACAATACTTGGGTTTATCGATAGGAATGGAAAAGGAAAGACTATTACTGCGTCGACTTCCGTCTCTACAAATTTCTGATCGTGAGAAATTAGTCGAGAGGTTTTCCAGTACACCGCAAGCTAGGTTCAAGTCATTCTCTACGAGTTTGTCAATAACGATGAAATTTTCTCTCTTTCTCATATCCATTTGGAGCGAATCGCGAGCTACTAATCCAGCTAGTATCCCTAGGATATGCAAAAATAGAGTGAATTCATTAAATGTTGACTCGGAGGGTTCCACATACCAGTTAGACAAATAATAAAATCGCATTTTTAACGCGTTACGACCAAAATATGTATTCGTGAGATAAGTATTTAGCAAACTATTCTTTGAGGTAGCTTCCGCTATCTTTTGAGAAAAGATTTCCCATTCAGAACCGGATTCTATCCCACTGCCCATATCACTAGCAGTCGAATGTTGTCTATGTAAAGCTAATTCAATTGCGTCGCTACATATAATCTTACTTCTTTTGGAAATACCTATCAATAACGCCTCATTGGCAAGAAAGAGTAAATCTCGTTTGCTATAACCCGTAGTTCCAGACCCAGTACCTTCAAAAAGAGGAAGGGGCGGATTAGCCTCCATTTCGCAACCTTTGATACGTAATAGAATCGATAATTCTTTCTGACGTTGATACCCGTTGGATTTTCGAAAATTTATCAATTTGTTTAACCGGTTCGGAGCTACTGGAGCTGGATCTACCCTCGCAGGTACGTGAGTCGTAGCGATAACAACATTCTCGCGGATGTTGGAATTGCTGCGCCTGTCACCAATACTTCTCAATATTTGGCAAAGTAAGAATTTGGGATCAGCTTCTAACTTATGATACGAACGATGGATATTCAATTCATGAATATCTTGAATCCATAGTGTACAGGGAGACATCTCTTTCGCCAGTTCAAAAACGAAATTTAATCGGTGTACGCTTTCTTTTGAAATGAAATTTCCGCGTGCATTATTAAAGAAGGATCGGTTGTATATCAGCTTTTTCATTGGTAGTTTCACCACTGGAAAGTAGGAATCAAATGCTACATCTCTAATAATGGAAGATCGGCCAGTTTCTATGGGTCCTACTAGCAAAATTCCTTTAGATGGTAATAATCCCGATTGGAGTGAGATAGGTATGTCACGACATGGCATATTTAATAGACTGTCTCTTCGTCTCGTTGTTACTGAAAATAGAATATTTCTCTCGAGGGCGGAAAAAGCCCACTTCTCCGCAGGATCCAACTTACGGATCTTGTGACTCAATAGATCATTTTGCCAGAATTGACGTAAGTATGCCAAAACATTAGATCTTTCTTGTGGATAAGGTTCATGAGAAATCTCGTTGCTCAACAAATCATAATTGGAATTCAATTTCGACACATACCTATAAAGAATTTTATTCGTTACTAGATGTTGAGTCAGTAGTTCTTTCTTACTATCTAGGATATCGGGGCTTTCTTTACGAAATATCCATGAATCGAGTTCATCTTTCACAAAGAAGAAAAAGATTATATTATTTATATAATTCAAGAATCTATTCACGGAATAGATTAGTAGATCTCTCGTTGACATTTTGCTTGTCGAAGGGGAATGCATTACCTCTTTCAAATAGGATCCACGCGTCGGGTCTGTCAAATATTCAATAGTATTGAAACGTTTCCATGAATGAAAGGAATTGGAACCCGAAACGGCAGACAAAGGGTGTTTGAATAATGCAAGAACAATTAATACTGAAAGAATGAAGTAATATAAGATCGACCTATTGGAAAATTGAGATACTGACCATCCTCCCGAATGTAAAATCTCCGCTTCATCAGGAATTTCTTCGAAAATAAGAAGACCTATCTCGGATACTGTAGCATTGATGAAATCGTTGTCGAATTTCAACCCTAGGCTTTGCAGTCTCTGGGATAAATAGGCTTTCGCACCATCTACCACATCTTCAGCAATTACTTTATAAATCCTAGTAAAATTATGATTTGAGTCATAACTTATTTTAAGTTTTATTTCTGGATATGTCTCTCTAATCAGATCGTAGAGGTATCTCCACCAGGTGGGGGTAAAAAGCCAAGGTATGTAATCTCTAAATAAGCTCCATTTTTCGCCGATATTGTCTTTCCAAAAGATCCAAGAGATTTTATATCTGTTCAAATCTTTGAATAATTCATTGAAATTGATAAAGTGGGATGGACGAATAGCCCCCCTCCGGATAGATTGATCCGCGAAGTCCCTATCTTCGTGCGCAACCTCCTTTCCAATCGATTCTGCTGGAGATCTCGATGTTCCATCGTTGCATAATGGGAGTCTTAGCGACCAGTGAGATGTTTCCAATTCTTCCGGTTCCCAGAAATACTTAATAGACAAATTCTTCTGATAGACTCGATCCAATACCAAATTCTTGAGACGAGGTTGGGGTTGCCGATCCGACGATGAATCGGAGTTTATCGACGTTTTCTCCAAAGAAACTCCATCGCTACTGCACGAGTATATAAATGATTCTATCATTTCACGAGGAGATAAGTTCAAACTCGCCAGTAACCTCTTCAGATCCGAAATAGAATTGGAAAGTCCATCTGAATGAGTTACTAATGCTGTGGATTCATCCAGATTAGAGAAAATCAATTGAATCGGTGTGGGTACGTGACTAGCAACCCCCCCCGCTGTTTGTTTCGATAAATTGGATGACAACGAATCCGACAGTTGGGGATAAATAAATGAGACGATATCAGATGATATGGTTTCATCTTCGGAGCCCACATAGAAGTTTTCTAAGACGTTGGGATAACTACTGTTGCATCTCCCAATAAAAAAATTCCTTTTGATTTTCGGAATAAAGTTGCTTCCGGCACAGTTCCGTATAGATGAATCGTCTAGAAGGTTTAGTTTATTAACCTGATCGGAGATGTATCTCGAGATATTATCACCAATATCTCTAGTTGAACCTCCCCCACGGTTTAAATCATGCAGAAACAGATTCCAAAATTGCCTCGCCATAATGGAAAAATCATCGCTTGAAAATTCTGCCCGAATAGATTCGACGCGGGGCAACACAATAGAAGTGGGAGTCACTGCAGGTTCCAGCTCGGTCGAAGAGCCTACCGATTTTTCACCCATTAACAGTTTGGATGCAATGAATAAACTCTTTTTTCTCTCAAGAATTGTTTTGATGAAAAGTATCTGTTCATCAATGTAACCATCGAATAAACTTGATAAAAAATCAAGCTTCATGAGATCTATCTTGTTTAATTTTTCGAGATCTATATCGTTCAATTTTTCGATGCAATAATCAATGGTATCTATCAAAACTTTCTGGCGAGTAACCTCAGCAACAATCATTTTATAAATAAATAAAACATTCAAAAATCGATGAAAATATTTTTCGTTCTGTTGATTGTTACTACCGAGATTGACACCAATATTACCTAGTAATTCGTTTCTTATTATTGATACACGGCAAATTGATTCCTCCAAGTCATACTTTGAAACTTCCCCGGCGGGGAAAGAGGACAACTCCTCGGTCGTATCGAGCCATCTATGCACATTTGACTGAACATTTCTATACTCATCAATTTGAAAGGTAATATATTCGTTCAACAGGCGCCCTACATTATCTTTCCATTTCAATACTATTTTTTCAGTTGCAATTCTTGCTACACCGGTGTACTCCCCGATCCCCGCCCAGCCATCCAACCGATATTTGATTTGTAGGAAATATTCACCAGATAATGCGCAGAAATAGTCATAGAAAAGAGATATGTACGTTGAGTAGAGAGGTATGATTCTACTTCGTCCATACAATCTAATTAAAGAATATAGTAAATGTATGTTATCTTCTTTCAATTTGTTTGAAAAAGTAATATTTTCACTTCGATTACTACTTCTTCTAAGTATACCTAAAGATATTTGAAAATAGTTTGGAAGAATCTCATTGAGGTTGAGGTGTCTGCCACTCGCTAGCCCAAGTTTTTTGCCAGATATTTGAGTAAGCGGCATGTCGCCCTTCATTTTCAATGGAAATCCTTTCCCAGATTTGATGCTATTACTGACGTCAGTAACTATTGCCCCAATAGAAATCAGATTTGATTTCTCGATTATCGAGATAAATTTGGTGAATCGATTTATTAATTCATTTCTCATTTGTGAATAAGTGTGTAGAATGGAAAAATCTTCCCCACTTTTGCCACAACCTAATCCGGATATACAGCCACGAAACGACGTCGTTTTTTCACAATACGTAAATGAAGACAAGTTGGAAAAGGCTTCTCGCTCAGGGTAAAATCCCGACCCATCCCCCTGTTGATCTGTTGAATTTCCGGATTCAAGTGATGCCTTGTCATAGGAGTTTAATACTACGGGACCTAATGAGTCGTTTCTCAATTGTGTTGCTTGTAACCGACCTGAATCTCGCTTGTTACGATTTTCCCAAAAGAATAACGAATCAAAATCAATTTGGTTGTTTTTAGAAACAACCAGATCGTTATAGAATTTGAAAAACCTACTTGAATTTTGTAAATGCCTACCCCTACAAAATACTTGAATCCTTTCGTGATCATCCTTGGATATATCTCTGCCAAGGAGTGAACCCCTCGCTACGCATGCCTTCCATCTACCGGAAACCGGAGGAATCACCGCATTATAGCGAACTTGCTTCTTTTTTTTCGTTGAACCTGCGGAAATATCTCCGTTCAAACCTAAGCACTGGGAAGCAGGTATCCCCCTCTTTCCATTCTTTTCAACAGATAAAGATCGTTCGAATCGGAGAAAGCAGTCGCGGGAAAAATCACCAAGGTTTTTCGCTTGTTTTTTTCTTACTCCGTCACCCCCATTAGTGACTTCCGTTAGCACAAAACTTCTTCCGATCGACCTTCTGTCACTCAAGCAATGCATAGAAATTGGTATTGTTAGCAACATCAGCATCTCCAGAGTAACGCCGCTATCTCTTTTTAGTGAATCACGCAGATTGCGTAAAAATAATGAACTTAGAAATCTCAAGTCAGATAATCTGATAAAAGGTTCATAATTGGAAAATGGACTAATTAAAAATTCTCTGAGATGTTGGTTTTTCAATGATTCGAAGAAGTGATCCAATGGACTGACTTCTATTAACTCCGAAATTTTAGATGAGAAATTTGGACTTCCTATTTTTTTTCTTGCCACCTCTTTTACCTTACTTTCTTTTTTCATATTAATTCTATGCGGTAGATACTATCTATTTCCCACTTTTATTATATCGAAAATCTTGAAAATTTCAAGATGGAATACATATTTCAAACGAGTCTAGTGATTTCTGTGAATAGTCGTATCCAAAACTGGAATTAGATCGGGAATTATAAATTATTACCGCTAAGGAGACCCACACATGTCCCATCCACCTTATAAGTTCTTCTCTGTTCCAAGCAGAGCGGTGGGATCAAATTACCCAATTGGATGGGCGAACGACGGGGATTGAACCCGCGCGTGATGGATCCACAATCCATTGCCTTGATCCACTTGGCTACGTCCGCCCCCTCTGTTGATTTAGTTGACTCCGTCCTGTCCTCCCGGACGTGAACGAGATCTACCCGTTAGGCAAGCAAGCTAGATAGGTCTGTCGGTTGATACACATACATATCAGCTGTATGTCTATAGCAAGACAATAGAAAATCTTTGAAATGGGGGATACATTCCCCCTTTTATCCAAAAGATGGGGGTGAGAGATTAAAAGCATTCCGCAAATCAGAATAGGAAACTTTTTAATCTATTAAATTGCAAAAGGATATTCCAAATAGTTTTCAGAATTCAAGGTTGGAAACTGGTAATCACGAAATTGTGACAAGCTGTTATCACTCTTTCCATTCGTTCTACCGCACGAACCTCTATCTCATTGGACACCAAATCTCCCCCTCTTCTGAGGTTGAGAGATTTGACATCCAGTTGTGCTGCATAACCAGACGGATGTTATCCGTTTATAGAGGGAGCTTCAACAGAAGCCAAGTCTAGGGGGAAGTTATGAGCATTACGTTCATGCATGACTTCCATACCTAGGTTAGCACGGTTTATGATATCAGCCCAGGTGTTTATAACACGACCTTGGCTGTCAACCACGGATTGGTTGAAGTTAAAACCATTCAAGTTAAATGCCATAGTGCTAATGCCTAAAGCAGTGAACCAAATACCTACTACGGGCCAAGCAGCTAAAAAGAAGTGCAGAGAACGAGAATTATTGAAGCTAGCATATTGGAAGATCAAACGACCGAAATAGCCGTGAGCAGCTACGATGTTGTAAGTTTCTTCTTCTTGGCCGAACTTGTAACCTGCATTGGCAGACTCATTCTCAGTTGTTTCTCTGATCAAACTAGAAGTTACCAAAGAACCATGCATAGCACTGAATAGAGAGCCGCCGAATACGCCAGCTACACCCAACATGTGGAAGGGATGCATAAGGATATTGTGCTCAGCCTGGAAGACGATCATGAAGTTGAAAGTACCAGAAATGCCTAGAGGCATACCGTCGGAGAAACTTCCTTGACCAATTGGGTAGATCAAGAAGACGGCGGCAGCAGCTGCGACAGGAGCCGAGTATGCAACAGCGATCCAAGGACGCATACCTAGACGGAAGCTTAGTTCCCATTCGCGACCCATGTAGCAAGCTACACCAAGTAGGAAGTGAAGAACGATAAGTTCGTAGGGACCACCATTATAAAGCCATTCATCGACGGAAGCTGCTTCCCAGATTGGGTAGAAATGTAACCCAATAGCTGCAGAAGTAGGGATGATAGCACCAGAGATAATGTTGTTACCGTATAACAAAGAACCAGAGACGGGTTCGCGAATACCATCAATATCTACAGGAGGAGCTGCGACAAAAGCAATGATGAATACAGAGGTTGCGGTTAGCAAGGTGGGAATCATCAAGACACCGAACCATCCGATGTAAAGACGGTTTTCGGTGCTGGTAATCCAGTCGCAGAAGCGACCCCATAGGCTTGCGCTTTCGCGTCGTTCTAAAGTTGCGGTCATGGTAATTTTTAGTTTTCAAGGAATAATTAGTGATTCCCCAGGCTAGTAAGCTTGTTAATTTATAATATATCACAAAAATCTACCTGTGTCAACCAAAATTCATTGAGTCTCCAGAATTATCGGATATGGGGGCTTCTTCTCGATATCTCAAACAATTTTTACTCCATGCGATGCGCGTCCCACTCAAATTCAGTCTCTGAAAAACTGGTCATACGTCAAGCCTTTCTGCGATGCACTCCGCAATTCTGCATTGCCCCCCCCCCCCCCCCGCTATCCTATTAGGAGGAGTGAGTCTAATAATTAACAACCTGAAGGGAAGGGGAGGAGAAGTAGTTAGTAGTTGCCAATCCCCACTTGTGGCTTAGACGCTCCCTATTCGCCGTTCACCGCTGACTCAACAATTTCTTCGTAGTCTTTTTTGATTGCCAGATAGTTTGTGCCCCGGTTCCAATCCGCAACGAAAATATTGTGGATTGGAACGAATCTAAAACTAACGGAAATGGGCAAAAGCCTTGTTGGCTTCCGCAACTTTATGAGTCTCCTCTCTCTTCCGTATGGCACTACCAGAATTTCTGGCTGCATCCATCGATTCATCACTCGATCTTAAAGCCATACTTCGACCTGAGCGTTTTCGACACGCGATTAATGACCACCGGATAGCCGAAGCTTTTCCCTCTGCCGGTGCTACTTCAACGGGAACTCGATAAGTTGATCCACCTACACGTTTGGTTTCTGTCACTACGTCGGGAGTTACCCCGCGCACTGCCTGTCGCAAAACAGACAGTGGGTTCCTATTTGTCTTTTACCTAATCCGCTTCATAGCCTGATAAAAAATCTGATAAGCTAGTGATTTTTTGCCATTTTTTAGGATACGATCAACTAGCATATTTACTAATCGATTACGATAAATTGGATCTGATTCGATATTTTTATTTCTGTTCACTACACTGCTCCGATGTAACACGAGTTTACAAATATGAATACGTCAGATTTCAATCAATTCTTTTATTTCGATATATCTTAGGCTACTATTTTGGCTTTTTCACTCCATATTGTAGGGTGGATCCGCCAGTTAGTCGGGGATCTCCCTCCAAACTGCACATGCGACTTTGATCGAATACAGCTTTCCACATGATTGAATAGAAACTATTCAAATGATTTCGAACAATTTCTTCTCTGGGGTGCAAATCATATTTACCCATTGCGTATTGGGTATCCGTTTTCTCCCACTCCACGGATGAAGAAGTCGAAGTGTAGGTATAAGAGGAGAAAATCTTGCAATTTAGTTATCTTACTAGCAATGTCCGTAGGTTTATCAATCCAACCAGTAGATGTGCATAAAGCCTTCACTAAATCTCCATAGTCGTAATCTAAACCTGTTCCAGGAGGAAGAGACGTCCCAAGATTTACCAGGTGGGAGTCCAGGTAAAACTCAACTTACTGGGATAGAACACCTTAGACACCAAGTTGTTTCACACAAATAGATAGGTAGTTATCAATTTCTATCAATCTCTGTAGTAGCAGGCTTCAGTCCCCTTGCAATGCTGGGTCAGCTACACATTTAACATATCAGAACAACTGATACGGAATCATCGCAGTGATACAAGTTGTGACAATGTTCTGCAACGCACTAGAACGCCCCTTTTTACGATCCTTGACCCGTACAGCATGTAAGGTTCCTCTAACAATGTGATACCTAACACCAGGCAGGTCTTTGACCCTTCCGCCTCACACGGGGACCACCGAATGTTCCTGCAAATTATGGCCAATACCTGGTATGTAAGCCGATACCTCAAACTTGGAGGATAATCGAACTCTCGCGACTTTACGTAGGGCAGAGTTGGGTTTTTTTGGCGTAGTTGTGACATAGTCGACAGCTTCAATGTCACTATACGGAACCGTACGTGAGATTCCCACCTCATACGGCTCCTCGCCATTCAATTACCCCCGAGATGAAAGGAGGAGTCCAAAATTCCTCCCAATTGTTTTCAACTAGAGATACAAAATAAAGAAAATACGAAATAAAGATAAAAAATGAAATCCCTTTCAATTTATTTTTGAGGCTTCGGCTTCGCACCCCACCCATTTTCCGGATCCCATTATTTTTAATAAAAAATGCAGGTAGGAAGATGAAAAATCTATCAAATCGATGGGCAGATTTGTTAACGAGTTCCCCGTTTTCGTGCAAGTAATATGATGCGGATGGAGTATGAAGGAGATTGACGAGTCGGTATCAGCTTATCCGCATCATTAATCATTTTTTGATAAGGAATCCATTTTGAAATGGAGACAGTTTTGATGTCTCACTCTCGTTCTTTATTTTGTTTCGACGAGGCTATCTGAGGAGGATTCGGCAACCTAACGCCAACGAACTACCTAACAAGTAGGTGAGCTAAAATATGGAGTAGGTAGGATCCAATCGCTACCTGAAGTTTGCCAGCGACGATGCTGAAGTAGCAACGAAAAAGAAAAAAAAGAAAGATAAGTTAAGGTTACTAGGTTATTCATTTAGTTGATTGCGGCTTAGTTGGCCTGTTCCGTCGCGATCCGCTGGTCAAGTCCCGCTGCATTCTATTACCCCTCTTCCGCGAACCGAATCAGAAATCTAGGTTCCGTGGGGAACAAATTGTACCACAAGAACTCGGGGAGGTCAAGCCGTTTCTGTCACCAGTTGTTACTAGCAATTCCATATTTCAAAGATTATGAGTAAGAAAGACCGAAAATCTAGCAAAGGAAAAGTTAGCACCGGCAGGAGTGGGATGCCGACACATGCAAGCATAGTTACAAGGTTACAAGGATGTGAAGTAGAGGTGGAGGCAGCCTCGACTACCTCGCAACATTATTCAAAAAATAGTTGAAATTGAATTTGGGGACTTGTCAAACTGCCTTTCAGTTTCTTTTTGAGTGGAGGTAGTGAAGCAAATAGGCCAAGCACACTGAGCAATTTGTTACCTCCGTCCATATACTATCTCTATGGTGTGGGACTCATAAAAACTACTTCGAGCAGGAGAAGAGCTTTGCTTACCTGTTTACCATCCGTATCTGCTTCTGCTTGTTTTGCTCCTTCCAATTACGCTGGGTTTTCCATATTGATTTCACGTTGAAAGATGCACCCTAACGCCGGGGCAAATATCTTACCGGAGCCTAATTTACTAAAACTAGATTGG